CCCCTACGCGAGCCTTATTGAAAACTCAAGTTAATTTTTTATTTTATATGTATTCTATTAATGCGCTCAAGCATGCGAAGAAAGCTACAAGCGAGAAAAGCCCTTTCTATGTTATTAGTAAAGAGCTTTTATTGCTTGTTTAGTAAAGTAACGCTTTTAATTTTGATAGGAGTAGGTGCTTGCTGGGGCACTCTTCATTCTTCATTCGAAACTAATGAATGTCGGGGGTTTCTGCCTTGTTATCAAAAAGGGAGTTGGGTAAAGCAAACTCCCTCCTTGGACGAGCACGGGGCTTAGTCAAGTAGAACCGGGTTGCGCTGCTTGATGCTCCGATCGAAAACAAATCAGTGGGGCCATGCCGGTACGAGTGAATATGCGTTAAAAAGGTCAATCCCTCCCCTACGACACCAAAAAAAAACCGGGCCGAACTTCTAACAGCCCGCCCGCTTCCATAGAACAATATCGTGGCAACGTAGACCTAAGTGGTCATATATATTGGATCTTGGGGAACCATCACAAGTGCGGCCGGCCTATATTTAAACGAGAATGCCGTGTCGTCCAGCGGAGCCTAGAAGAAGGTGACTCGCGCAGACAGCTGACTCCTTCTTTTCAATAGAAAGGAATAGCCAAACCAACCCAGCTGGCTGGTCAATCTCAGAGATCTTATCGGCCGGCAAACCTGAGACGGACGACCACGGTCCCGACCTTATCAGCACCGGAGGTGTACTAATCAATGAACCCACCCCCGAAACCTACTTTCTTTTCTGACAAAATCCACCAAGCCTAACCGGTCACGACATGTTGTTGATATTGATTGAGTTTGAGGGACTTTCGCTGACAAAATCCATCAATAAACCTAGACCCCGGCTACTTTCGTAACCAAAGCGTCAAGACAACAGCCAAAGGTCACCTTTGGATTCTTAAGTAGGGGGCAAAGAGGAGCACGTAGGAATGCCACTACATAAGCCACTGGTGGCTGAGAGAAAGCGAGCAGCACCTTGTATAGGTTGGGCGGAGCTTGAAGAAGCGAGCCCCTATCAGAGAAAGCCATTGCGCGCTAGCCTAGCTAGCTAGCGTTTTTCAGCTGGCTGTTATGTTAGTTGTAGCGCGCCTTCCCTCCTTCTCTCACTTCGGAAAGATTTCGCAGTATTTTCTTATGATGACCTGGTCGAGAGAGTACGATACATCGGTGTAAAAGATGGAGTGGGATCTGTGAGGTTGGTTATAGTAAGGCCTGGCCGGAAAGTCTTCTTGCCTCTATCATTGAAGGAAAGGTTGGTCAACAATTTGGAGAGTTTGCTTTTCTTTCATCTTTCTAAGAGCAGTCTGTTTGATCAAATCAGGGATCAGACCGCTCCTGGTGTTCGAACTAGTCATTAATGGTCGGCTTCATTGGTATCCTTTCGGTATGCGTTGCGAACACTTTCATTTTTAGCGTCTCATCTTATCTAGAGAAGCGAAACTCGAACGGATAGAGCAGATGGTCCAACTACATAACTTTTTCTTTTTCATTACTTCTATGGTCGTGCCTCGTGGCACGGCAGCACCCTTACTATTGAAATGGTTCGTCAGTAGAGATGTTCCCACAGGTGCCCCTTTTTCCAATGGGACTATAATTCCTATTCTTATCCCTTCATTCCCTCTTTTGGTCTATCTACATTCCAGGAAATTCATACGCTCCATGGACGGAGCAAAAAGTGGAGTCTTGGTCAGAGCAAGCCGCCCTATTCTATTACCAGACATAATTGGGAGAAGCTCATCCGAAACTAGAGCTGGAAACGCCTCATTTCGTTTCGTTCCCGTTCTTCATTTCCTTCTTATCGAATCCAAGGGGGACTTCTCATATTTAGAATCTTTCTGCGGTGTGCTCTGTTTACTATTCTTTCGTACTCTCTTCTCTTTACCACGCGATAGGTCAGCAAAGCGTGAGCGGGCGCGGAGAAGGATACACCAAAGACTTCGGCCTAACCCTAACGGGAATGAGCAACAACGAAATGACAAGATGGGGTGCTCCGGGCACCCCCATTTAGAAAGAAGGGTCGAAGGTTTTGGGCCTGTAGCTTTCCCCGTCCCCCCTTCGTCGGGTGGTGCTTGTGTGGGGGGTGTGCCACCTGAACCTGAAATCGGGCTTGAAGCTCTCGCCTTACCAACGAGCCGACAGCTGATGGCTGTTGGTCACGACTACCACCAAAAAGCTCCAATGAAGATGAATATTTCACATTTTGGAGTGTGCATCTGTATGTTGGGTGTTCTTCTGTCGTGCGACCCGGCGGCTTATGTGCGACCTGTGGCCCACGCCTCCTATTTGTTCGGGGCGGGCGGCGTGAACTCTGACTCGATCCGGGTATTCAATCCCGCCGCTGAGATGCTCAGTTGACTCCTTAACCTTGATAGGAAGATGGCTTATTCAATAATTCGTGCATAAGGGTAAGGAACTTTGGATGAACTAATGCGAATGGGTGTAAGCCTCGCAGCTCGGAAACACCCAGTGCTGACCACA